GTATCTTTCTAGGGAAGTGAATCTTCCCTAGATACGTTTATTCCAGTTAATTCTGAATCTATATTTAATATAATATACGGATCGTGCTGAATAAATTTAAGCAAAAAAAAAAAAGATGAAATCATTCCAATTCCAATGGACTTCAACAAATAAAAAACTTATTCTTAGGTAAATCAATTACGAAATGTTTTTGTATAATGACCAATATCTGTTTTACATCTTCTATGCGAAAATGTTCAATTTTCATAAGATCTTCTTGACTCTTATTCAAAAGGTCTAAGAATGTATGTATATTGGACCTTTTGAGGCAATTATAGGTCCTCGAAGGCAATTCTAATTGGTCAATAAAAAAACATTTCAATTCGATTTCTTTTTTTTTTCTTAGTTTATCCAATCCATCATGAAAAGTGAAAAAGGGTAAAGTAACCCTATTTTGATTGTCCTCTACATTTTTATCTTGTTCTTCTGCATGTAGAAACGGAATAAATAAATCAATCAAATTACGGGAGGCTTCGTAAAGTGCTTCTTTAGGAGTTAAACTTCCATTCGTCCATATTTCGAGAAAAAGTATCTCTTGTTTTTCATTCCCATTACTATAAGAATGAATACTATGATTTGCATTTCGAACAGGCATGAATACAGCATTTATTGGATAACTTCCTTCTTCAGCGTTATTTGGTGTTTTCATACGATATCCTCGATTACTCTCGATTTGTAATCCAATACAAAAATCAATTGGTTCCGTCAGGCTAGCTATATGCTGTGTAGTATCAACGATTTCCACAGAAGGTGGTGAGATGATGTCTTGAGCAGTTACATATCCAGGACCCTTGACGCAAATAGATGCGTCGCGAGTTCCATACAGATTACTTTTCAATACAATTTCTTTCAAATTCATTAAAATTTCATGTACGGATTCTTCAATACCTTCTATGGTAGAATATTCATGTGGTATCTTTTCAGATTTTGCGCGTGTAATACATGTTCCTTCTATTTCTCCAAGCAAAGCCCTTCGCATCGCAATGCCTATTGTATCAGCTTGACCTTTCATAAGCGGAGACAGAATAAAACGTCCATAATAAAAACGCTTACTGTCTTCTCTTGATTCAACACACTTCCACTGTAGTGTCCGAGTAGATACTGCTACTTCTTCTCGAAACATAGTCATATTATTTGATCCGATCATTTAATCATTTCTTTCTCTTGAAATTCGTTCAATTCTCAATTCTTATTTCTATATACGCCTTTTTTTAGGAGGCCTACACCCATTATGTGGCATAGGGGTTACGTCTCTGACAAAACTTAATAGTATACCACTTCTACGAATGGCTCGTAGTGCTGCATCTCTTCCAAGACCAGGACCCTTTATCATAACTTCTGCTCGTTGCATACCCTGATCTACTACTGTACGAATAGCGTTTGCGGCTGCGGTTTGGGCAGCAAACGGCGTCCCTCTTCTTGTGCCCTTGAAGCCGCAAGTACCGGCGGAGGACCAAGAAACAACCCGACCCCGTATATCTGTGATTGTTACAATGGTATTGTTGAAACTTGCTTGAACATGAATAACCCCTTTTGGTATTCGACGTCCAGTCTTACGTGAACTAATGCGCCCACTCCTACGTGAGCCAATTCTTGTTATGGTTTTTGTCATATTTTATCATCTCCTAAATATGAGTCAGAAATATACGTATATTTTATTTTCATGTCAAAATGGGTCCTTTATTTGTTTGTGTATTGAGTCCTTTGGAGAGTCTCTTTTAATAAAAAATTTATCCCTGTCTCTGTTTATGCCTCGGGTTGAAACAAATTACTATAATTCGTCCCCGCCTGCGGATCAGTCGACATTTTTCACAAATTTTACGAACGGACGCCCTAATTTTCATATTTGTTTCTCCTTAATTTTATTTTAATTTTGAATCTACTCCTTCGAAGAAAAGAAAATAAGTCTCTTGAAATTTGGAACCTCCGATTGTATCCGAACGAGAGGAATGTTGAAAAGTCACTACGAACCCGAAACATACCATTGGAAAGTGATTCAGTAATTAAACCTTCATGAATCCATTTTTGTTCTTTCATTCCAGGTAACCCCTTTAATTATCAACTCATGGAGTAGGAGTGATATTAGACAACCCTTCCTCTTTTTTCAAAAAAAAAATAGGAAGTTTTCCTACGGATGCAATTCGTAGATCATAAAGATCACCATATATATAACAAAATTTCTCCCCCGATTCCTTCTAGTCGAGCCTCTCGGTCTGTCATTATACCTCGAGAAGTCGAAAGAATTACAATACCCATTCCTCCTAAAATCCTAGGAATTCGTTGATGGTTGGAATAGATTCGTAGGCCGGGTCGGCTGATACGTTTTAAAACAGTTCTATATGGCCCTTTTCTATTCCTTCTATGTCGCAGAGTTGAAACCAAGAAATATTTCTTGCTTACTCGATGTTTTCTCACATTTTCGATAAAGCCTTCGCGTAGAAGTATTTTAACAATGTTTTCAGTGATATTTGTAGATGCTATTCGAACCGTTCCTTTTTTATCCATGTCAGCATTTCGTATAGAAGTTATTATTTCGGCAATAGTGTCCCTACCCATGATGAACTATAATTATTGGTGCCTCCGGGTTTTTATATAATCAGCATGCTCTACTCTTTTTTTTTCATGAATTATTAAAGGTATATGCGTGAGAAACAATCTACTAATGCATTCTACTAATTAATGGAATCTAATTCAGTTCAGATATCTTACTATGAACCTCCCTTTTTTTATGTTTTATTATGTTTTCATCTATTAGTATTTATTTAGAATCTATTTATAATACCTCAGGAGCTAATGAGACTATTTTAGTAAAATTCAACTGTCTCAATTCCCGAGCGATCGCACCAAAAACTCGAGTTCCTTTGGGATTTCCTTCTTGATCAATGACAACTGCTGCATTGTCATCATATTGTATTATCATACCATTGTCACGTTTGAGTTCTTTACATGTACGTACAATTACAGCTCTGATCACTTCTGATCTTTGTAGAGGCATATTGGGAACTGCTTCTTTGATTACAGCAACAATAACGTCACCAATATGAGCATATCGGCGATTACTAGCTCCTATGATTCGAATACACATTAATTCTCTAGCCCCGCTGTTGTCCGCTACATTTAAATAGGTCTGAGGTTGAATCATATCATTCTTATTATTTTTCTCTTTTTTCTTTCAATGCTAACTAACTAAAGGGCGAAGAAAAAAAGAAGAAAGATTGTTTGTCCAGAAATAAAAAAACTGCGGTTTTTTCATCACAAGGCCCCTTTCCTTTCGTTCCATATCCCTATCCCGCAATAACGAATTGAGTTCGTATAGGCATTTTGGACGCAGCTATAGAAATAGCTTCTCTGGCTACAATTTCTGATACTCCACCCATTTCATAAAGTATTCGACCCGGTTTAACGACGGATACCCAATATTCGGGAGATCCTTTCCCCGAACCCATACGTGTTTCGGTAGGCCTTACTGTAACAGGTTTGTCTGGAAATATACGTACCCATATTTTTCCACCACGACGCGCATATCGTGCCATGGCTCGTCGCCCCGCTTCTATTTGTCTAGATGTGATCCAAGCGGGTTCAAGTGCCTGAAGGGCGTATCCGCCGAAACAAATTCGATTGCCTCGATAAGATATTCCCTTCATTCTTCCTCTATGTTGTTTACGAAATCTGGTTCTTTTGGGGTTATAGTTGATGGTTGTTTCTCAATGCCATCTCTACTGCAGAACTGGACATGAGAGTTTCTTCTCATCCAGCTCCTCGCGAATGAAACGATTAAATAATATTGTATATATTTTGAATTGAATGAATAATGAATCATGGAATTTTTTGAGATATAATCTGTCACGTACACGTAGGAATAAAATAAAATGATAAATTCCATTTTATAATTAATGAATCTTCATTTATTTTTACCTTTATTTTATTTATTTTTATTGAATTGCCCAAAACTTAGCAATCCAGTAAGGCTTTCGCGGGCGAATATTTGCTCTTTCAACATCCCTTTCATTCGTAGGGGCGTTCCATGACCTATCAGAATAAATGAATTGGTTCTTGGCTCGTTCCGCCATCCCACCCAATGAATCATTAGGATTCGTTTTCAAGGGAATCTTCCTCAGTCACAGGTTCTGTCGTTCCCATCGCTTCTCGATTAATGACTAGGCCCGAACTCTGCAATGGAGCTCCTAATAAAATTTGTTCCTGAATCAATCTTCTCAGTCTTTATTGACTCGGCGCTCTTTATTCTTTTTTATTTTTCGTATAAATTGTATTCATATTCATCGAATCTAATTATTAATTATGGACGAATACATTAATGCTTTATTACATTGCCTTTTATAAGATAGTTCATAGACCATACATATTGGAATCATATATCATTGCTATTCTTTTTCTTTCTTTCTCTCACCCCTCCATTTATCCATATCCCTTTGTTTTTGCTTCACAACCTTATAGATTGATTTTTCTTTTATGTAAAAAAAAATGCTTCAGTTGCTACAACAATATGATCAATACATCATATAGCGACTGGTTCCTTGGATCCAGATAATACGAAGCAATGAGCTGGTTATTAGTTATATAGTTATTAGTTCATACTAGGGGATGGCCCTTTGTTTTTTAATCCTAACCTAACTCTAAATAAAAAACCAACGAGTCACACACTAAGCATAGCAATTATATGGAGATGGAGTCAATCGAATTGTTATTCAACCCTATAGAATTAAGAATTCGAAAAAATTCTCATTTTTTTGATTGAACGGAAAAAAATGAACGAGTTTGTGATTTTTTATTCAATTGCCGGATGGATGGAACAGAAAGACAACGAAAGGCCCATTATTCCTCGTCTGCAAATATCCAAATTTTGATTCCTAATGCCCCATAGATAGTTCGAACTGTATAGGAACAATAATCAATTTTGGCTCGAATGGTTTGTAGGGGAACCCTACCTTCTCTGATCCATT